GCTAACGTAGCTTAAATTAAAGCATGACACTGAAAATGTTAGGATGAACCATAAAAAGTTCCGCAAGCACAAAAGCTTGGTCCTGGCTTTACTATCAGCTCTAACCAAACTTACACATGCAAGTCTCCGCACCCCCGTGAGAATGCCCTCATCCCCCCGCTCGGGATCAAGGAGCTGGTATCAGGCACGCGTTATCGCAGCCCAAGACACCTTGCTCAGCCACACCCTTAAGGGAGCTCAGCAGTGATAAACATTAAGCCATAAGTGAAAACTTGACTTAGTTAAAGTAAACAAGGGCCGGTAAAACTCGTGCCAGCTACCGCGGTTATACGAGAGGCCCAAGTTGATAGATATCGGCGTAAAGAGTGGTTAGGGCACATTAAAACTAAAGCAAAACACCCCCAAGGCTGTTATACGCACCCGGAGGAATGAGTAACCACCACGAAAGTGGCTTTACCCCCCCCCCCTGAACCCACAAAAGCTACGGCACAAACTGGGATTAGATACCCCACTATGCCTAGCCCTAAACATTGATAGCAGTCCACTGAGCTGTCCGCCTGGGAACTACGAGCAGCAGCTTAAAACCCAAAGGACTTGGCGGTGCTTTAAACCCATCTAGAGGAGCCTGTTCTAGAACCGATAATCCCCGTTCAACCTCACCCCCCCTTGTTTTCCCCGCCTATATACCGCCGTCGTCAGCTTACCCTGTGAAGGTAAAATAGTAAGCAGAATTGATAAAATCCGAAACGTCAGGTCAAGGTGTAGCATATGGGAGGGAAAGAAATGGGCTACATTCCCTATCACAGGGAATACGAAAGATGTAATGAAACTTACACCTAAAGGAGGATTTAGCAGTAAGTAGGAAGTAGAGAGTCCAACTGAAACAGGCCCTAAAGCGCGCACACACCGCCCGTCACTCTCCCCAAACCCACCTAAACGATAATTAATTAGTTATAACCCTTTAAGGGGAGGCAAGTCGTAACATGGTAAGTGTACCGGAAGGTGTACTTGGAAAAATCAGAATATAGCTAAGGTAGAAAAGCGCCCCCCTTACACTGAGGAGCCACCCGTGCAAGTCGGGTTATTCTGACACCAAACAGCTAGCCACCAAACCATGAGTAATCCCCCCCCATAATTAACCTAAAATAAACTAAACCAAGAAATAAATCATTTTACCCTCTTAGTACGGGCGACCGAACGGAGACCAGCGAGCAATAGAATTAGTACCGCAAGGGAAAGCTGAAAGAGAAATGAAATAAATCATTTAAGCCTTAAAAAGCAGAGATTAAAACTCGTACCTTTTGCATCATGAATTAGCTAGCACACCCAAGCGAAGAGCCCTTTAGTTTGGTATCCCGAAACTGGAGCGAGCTACTTCAAGACAGCCTATTTTAGGGCAAACCCGTCTCTGTTGCAAAAGAGTGGGAAGAGCTTTGAGTAGAGGTGACAGACCTACCGAGCCCAGTAATAGCTGGTTTCCTAAGAAGTGGATAGAAGTTCAGCCCCTTAACTTACCACACCAACCCTATCTTAGTTCTATTCGGGCTACAGTAAATTAAGGGAGTTAATCAAAGGAGGTACAGCTCCTTTGAAATAAGACACAACTTTAACAGGAGGCTAAGGATCATATATATAAAGGTACGTACCTCAGTGGGCCTAAAAGCAGCCACCTTAAAAGATAGCGTTAAAGCTCAAGCACATGCCCGACCTAATATACTGATTATTTATCCCACCCCCCTAACCCCACTAGGACCTCCTATGCAACCATAGGAGAGACTATGCTAATATGAGTAATAAGAAGGAAAATTAAACCTTCTCCTAGCACACGCGTACATCAGAACGGACCCCCCACCGACCATTAATCGGCCCCAATTAGTAGAGGGTAGTGAACACTAAACAAAACACTAGAAGAACGTTCAACACTTTGGCCGTTACCCCCACACCGGAGTGCTTACAAGGAAAGACTAAAAGGAAAAGAAGGAACTCGGCAAACGCAAGCCCCGCCTGTTTACCAAAAACATCGCCTCTTGTAAAATAAAAATAAGAGGTCCCACCTGCCCTGTGACATATGTTTAACGTGTGACATATGTTTAACGGCCGCGGTATTTTGACCGTGCAAAGGTAGCGCAATCACTTGTCTTTTAAATGAAGACCTGTATGAATGGTATAACGAAGGCTTAGCTGTCTCCTTTTCCCAGTCAATGAAATTGATCTCCCCGTGCAGAAGCGGGGATAAAAACATAAGACGAGAAGACCCTATGGAGCTTAAGACAAAATAGTAGTCCATATAAAGTAACTTCAAATAAAAAGTTATATTTTTTGCCCCCTGCTTGAATGTCTTTGGTTGGGGCGACCGCGGGGAAATAAATAACCCCCATGTGGATTGAGAGAACCTCTCCCAAAACCAAGAGTCACCACTCTAAGTAACAGAACCTCTGACCAAAATGATCCGGAAATACCGATCAACGAACCGAGTTACCCTAGGGATAACAGCGCAATCCCCTTCCAGAGCCCATATCGACAAGGGGGTTTACGACCTCGATGTTGGATCAGGACATCCTAATGGTGCAGCCGCTATTAAGGGTTCGTTTGTTCAACGATTAAAGTCCTACGTGATCTGAGTTCAGACCGGAGTAATCCAGGTCAGTTTCTATCTATGGTATGATCTTTCCTAGTACGAAAGGACCGGAAAGAGGGGGCCCCTGCTTTAAGTAAGCCTCACCCCTACCTAGTGAAAACAACTTAAATAGGCCAGAGGGCATACCCTCTGGCCTAAAAGAACGGCGTGTTAAGGTGGCAGAGCCCGGCCATTGCAAAAGACCTAAACTCTTCGAATAGAGGTTCAAATCCTCTCCTTAACTATGACCTTAGCCCTCATTATTAATATTTTAAACCCTTTATCCTTTATTATCCCGGTACTTCTAGCGGTAGCATTCCTAACCCTAATTGAACGAAAAGTTTTAGGATATATACAACTACGGAAAGGGCCAAATATTGTAGGCCCTTACGGCCTTCTACAACCCATCGCGGACGGTGTAAAGCTTTTTATTAAAGAGCCCGTACGACCCTCAGCCGCCTCCCCCATTCTATTTCTTGTCACCCCTATTATAGCATTAACCATTGCCTTAACTCTTTGAGCCCCCCTCTCTATCCCTTATCCTGTCGCCGACTTAAATCTAGGAATTTTATACATCATCGCCCTATCAAGCCTAAGCGTGTATTCCATCCTAGGCTCAGGATGAGCATCCAACTCAAAGTATGCCTTAATTGGGGCCCTACGGGCCGTGGCCCAAACCATTTCTTATGAGGTTAGTCTAGGACTAATTCTCCTCAACGCTGTTATCTTTACAGGAGGCTTCACCTTGCAGAACTTTAACGTTGCACAAGAAAGCGTATGGCTTGTTATCCCAATGTGGCCTCTAGCCGCAATGTGGTATATTTCAACACTAGCAGAAACTAATCGAGCCCCGTTTGACCTAACCGAGGGTGAATCAGAATTAGTTTCAGGGTTTAACGTAGAATATGCCGGAGGACCCTTCGCCCTTTTTTTCCTCGCAGAGTACGCTAATATTTTACTTATAAATACGCTTTCAGCCATCCTATTTCTAGGAGCCTCCCACATCCCAACAATACCTGAAATCACATCAATTAACCTAATAACTAAAGCCGCCCTCCTCTCAATTGTTTTTTTATGAGTACGAGCATCCTACCCTCGATTCCGATATGACCAGCTTATACATCTTGTGTGAAAAAACTTTCTCCCCTTAACACTGGCACTCGTAATTTGACACCTGGCCACCCCAATCGCATTTGCAGGACTCCCTCCATATCTATAACACCAGGAATTGTGCCTGAATATAGGGCCACTTTGATAGAGTGAATTATGAGGGTTAAAATCCCTCCAACTCCTTAGAAAAAGGGGGCTTGAACCCATGCCTAAGAGATCAAAACTCTTTGTGCTTCCTCTACACCACTTTCTAGTGAGGTCAGCTAAAATTAAGCTCTCGGGCCCATACCCCGAACATGTTGGTTAAAATCCTTCCTTCACTAATGAACCCTTACATTCTTTTTACCTTACTCTTTGGTCTGGGCCTAGGGACCACCATTACATTTATAAGTACCCACTGATTACTAGCCTGAATAGGGCTTGAAATAAATACCTTGGCCATCATCCCACTTATATCCCAACACCACCACCCCCGATCAGTTGAAGCAACCACTAAATATTTTCTTACCCAAGCCACTGCAGCCGCAATAATCCTTTTTGCTAGCACCACTAATGCCTGGATAACTGGACAGTGAGATATTCAACATATATCTCACCCCTTGGCCACTACTATAGTTATTTTAGCTTTAGCCCTTAAACTTGGATTAGCCCCCCTCCACTCATGAGTACCTGAAGTAATACAAGGGTTAAACTTAACTCCAGGTTTAATTTTATTAACATGACAGAAACTAGCCCCATTTGCTCTACTTGTTCAAATTCAGACTGGCGACCTAGTCGTAATTACTGGCCTCGAAGTACTATCCATTTTTATAGGAGGCTGAGGGGGCCTTAACCAAACTCAACTCCGAAAAATTATGGCCTATTCTTCCATCACTCATCTTGGGTGGATGGCTTTAATTATCCAATTTGATACTACACTTACCTTACTACCCTTACTTACATATATTATTATTACATCCTCAACATTTCTTGTGTTTAAAACAAACAATTCTACCAATGTTAACTCTTTGGCCATCTCTTGAACGAAGGTTCCAACCCTGGCTGCTCTAACACCCCTCCTCCTTCTATCCCTGGGAGGACTCCCTCCCTTAACAGGTTTTATGCCAAAATGATTAATCCTTCAAGAACTAACCAAGCAACAATTATCCCCCACAGCCACATTTGCCGCACTAGCAGCCCTTCTCAGTCTATACTTCTACCTACGATTATCATATGCCGCAGCTCTTACAATATCCCCCAATAACTTAAATGGGTCAACACCTTGACGCCTCCAACCCTTACAAACCTTTTCACCCCTAGCTATCCTGGCAACGGCAGCCATTTCTTTTCTACCAATAGCCCCAGCGGTGGTGGCTTTATTAACCCCTTAATTAGAGGCTTAGGATAGCATAATAAACCAAGGGCCTTCAAAGCCCTAATCGGGAGAGAAAACCTCCCAGCCCCTGATAAGACTTGCGAGATTTTACCCCACATCTCCTGCATGCAAAGCAGACACTTTAATTAAGCTAAAGCCTTACTAGACGGGAAGGCCTCGATCCTACAAAAAATTAGTTAACAGCTAAACGCCCTAACCAGCGAGCATCCGTCTACCTTCCCCGCCCCTAAGGCGAGCCAGGCGGGGAAGCCCCGGCAGACGACTTATCTGCTTCTTAAGATTTGCAATCTTACGTGATTACACCCCAGGGCTTGGTGAAGAGAGGGTTTAAACCTCTATCTATGGGGCTACAATCCACCGCTTATCTCAGCCACTTTACCTGTGGCAATCACACGTTGATTTTTCTCGACCAACCACAAAGACATTGGCACCCTATATCTTCTATTTGGTGCTTGAGCTGGTATAGTGGGAACAGCCCTAAGCCTTCTTATTCGAGCAGAATTAAGCCAGCCTGGAGCCCTCCTAGGGGATGACCAAATTTATAATGTAATTGTTACAGCACATGCCTTCGTAATAATTTTCTTTATAGTAATACCAATTATAATTGGAGGGTTTGGAAACTGGTTAATTCCTTTAATAATTGGAGCCCCTGATATAGCATTTCCCCGAATGAATAATATAAGTTTTTGACTCCTTCCCCCATCTTTCTTACTACTTTTAGCTTCCTCTGGAATTGAAGCAGGCGCTGGGACAGGCTGAACAGTCTACCCCCCTCTTGCAGGAAACCTTGCCCACGCAGGGGCCTCAGTGGATTTAACCATCTTTTCCTTACACTTAGCAGGCGTATCCTCAATTCTAGGGGCTATTAACTTTATCACAACTATTATTAATATAAAACCCCCAGCCATCTCACAATATCAGACCCCCCTCTTTGTATGATCTGTTTTAGTAACAGCCGTCCTTCTTCTTCTTTCCTTACCAGTTCTTGCAGCCGGCATCACCATACTACTTACTGACCGTAATTTAAACACAACCTTTTTTGACCCTGCCGGAGGGGGGGACCCTATTCTTTATCAACACTTATTCTGATTTTTCGGGCACCCAGAGGTTTATATTTTAATTTTACCAGGATTCGGAATAATCTCACATATCGTTGCCTATTATTCTGGTAAAAAAGAGCCCTTTGGTTATATAGGAATAGTATGAGCTATAATAGCCATTGGTTTACTAGGATTTATCGTGTGAGCTCACCATATGTTTACAGTAGGAATAGACGTTGACACACGAGCATATTTTACATCCGCCACTATAATTATTGCCATTCCTACAGGAGTAAAAGTCTTTAGCTGGTTGGCCACCCTCCACGGAGGATCAATTAAGTGAGAGACCCCACTTTTATGGGCCCTTGGGTTTATTTTCTTATTTACTGTTGGGGGACTCACAGGGATTGTCCTGGCCAACTCTTCATTAGATATTGTTCTTCATGATACCTACTATGTGGTTGCACACTTCCACTATGTCCTCTCCATAGGTGCCGTATTTGCCATTATAGCCGCCTTCGTACACTGATTTCCACTATTTTCAGGATACACACTCCACAGCACCTGAACCAAAGCTCAATTCGTAACGATATTTGTAGGGGTAAACCTAACATTCTTCCCACAACACTTTCTAGGCCTGGCGGGCATACCCCGACGGTATTCAGATTACCCAGACGCCTATACCCTGTGAAACACTGTCTCCTCTATTGGCTCTTTAATTTCTCTGGTGGCAGTAATTATATTTTTATTTATCCTTTGGGAAGCATTTGCTGCTAAACGAGAAGTACTATCAGTTGAATTAACCTCCACTAATGTGGAGTGACTTCATGGATGCCCTCCCCCCTACCACACGTTTGAAGAACCGGCCTTCGTCCAAGTACAGACAACCTAACGAGAAAAGAAGGAATTGAACCCCCATTAACTGGTTTCAAGCCAGTTGCATAACCATTCTGCCACTTTCTTTATAAGACACTAGTAAAATAATATTACACTGCTTTGTCAAAGCAAAATTGCAGGTTGAATTCCTGCGTGTTTTAAGCAAAGACTAGAATGGCACATCCCTTACAATTAGGATTCCAAGACGCGGCTTCACCTATTATAGAAGAATTTATTCACTTCCACGACCACACCTTAATAATTGTTTTCCTAATTAGCTCATTAGTACTATATATTATTATGGCGATGGTCTCCACTAAATTAACTAACAAATACATTCTTGACTCACAAGAAATCGAAATTATCTGAACAGTTCTGCCAGCAGTAATTCTTATTTTAATTGCACTACCATCATTACGAATCCTGTATCTTATAGATGAAATTAACGACCCTCACCTTACCATTAAAGCAATCGGACACCAGTGATACTGAAGTTATGAATACTCAGACTATGAAGACCTGGGATTTGACTCTTACATAATTCCCACTAACGATTTAAGCCCCGGCCAATTCCGCCTATTAGAAGCGGATAATCGAATAGTAGTTCCGGTCGAATCGCCCGCCCGTATCCTAATTACAGCTGAAGACGTCCTTCACTCCTGGACAGTCCCGTCCTTAGGGGTTAAAATGGATGCAGTACCAGGACGATTAAATCAAACGGCCTTCATTACTTCACGCCCAGGGGTTTATTATGGCCAATGCTCTGAAATTTGCGGAGCAAATCATAGCTTTATACCAATCGTAGTAGAGGCCCTCCCTATAAAATACTTTGAGGACTGGACCTCCTTAATACTTGAAGACGCCTCACTGAGAAGCTAAGCTGGGTATAGCGTTAGCCTTTTAAGCTAAAGACTGGTGGACCCCAACCACCCTTAGTGACATGCCTCAGCTTAACCCTGCCCCTTGGTTTATTATTCTAATTTTTTCATGAGCTATATTTCTTACGATTATTCCCCCTAAAATTCTTGCCCACACTTTCCCTAATGAACCCTCAACACAAAGCACAAAAGAAACTATAACAAAACCTTGAAATTGACCGTGACACTAAGTATATTCGACCAATTTGCAAGCCCTGTATATCTAGGCATTCCCTTAATAGCCCTAGCCCTAAGCCTCCCGTGAATTCTGCTCCCAACCCCTTCAACCCGCTGATTAGGAAACCGACTGTTAACTCTTCAAGCACACTCTATCAATCGATTTACTCAGCAACTTCTCCTGCCCTTAAATCTAATGGGACACAAATGGGCAATTTTATTAACCTCATTAATAGTCTTTCTTATTACGCTAAACATACTTGGGCTCCTTCCATATACCTTTACCCCCACCACACAACTTTCTCTTAACTTAGGCCTTGCAGTCCCCCTTTGAATAGCAACAATTATTATTGGTATACGAAATCAACCTACTCATGCCCTAGCACATCTTCTTCCAGAGGGGACCCCAACCTTATTAATTCCAGTCCTTATTATTATCGAGACAATTAGCCTTTTTATTCGCCCCCTCGCACTAGGCGTCCGACTTACGGCAAACCTCACAGCAGGCCATCTTCTTATTCAGTTGATCGCCACAGCTGCTTTTGTTCTTTTACCATTAATACCCGCTGTTGCAATTTTGACGACCATTCTTCTTTTCCTTTTAACCCTTTTAGAGATTGCCGTCGCAATAATTCAAGCATACGTATTTGTACTTCTCTTGAGCCTGTACTTACAAGAAAATGTCTAATGGCCCACCAAGCACACGCATACCACATAGTTGATCCCAGCCCCTGACCCCTTACAGGAGCAGTAGCCGCTCTTTTAATTACATCAGGGCTTGCTGTATGATTCCACTTCCAATCTACAATCCTTATAACCCTCGGACTAGCACTTCTTTTTCTAACTATATACCAATGGTGGCGGGATATTATTCGAGAAGGCACATTTCAAGGACACCACACGCCCCCCGTTCAAAAAGGCTTACGATATGGGATGGTGCTCTTTATTACATCTGAAGTTTTTTTCTTCTTAGGCTTTTTCTGAGCTTTTTATCACTCCAGCTTAGCCCCCACCCCTGAACTGGGCGGATGTTGACCTCCAACAGGAGTTATTACCTTAGACCCATTTGAAGTCCCTTTACTTAATACTGCTGTTCTACTGGCTTCCGGTGTAACTGTCACATGAGCTCACCACAGCTTAATAGAAGGACAACGAAAACAAGCAATTCAATCTCTCACCCTAACAATTGCCCTAGGGTTTTATTTTACCTGCCTCCAAGCCATAGAATATTATGAAGCCCCTTTCACAATCGCCGACGGAGTATATGGCTCCACCTTTTTCGTAGCAACAGGCTTCCACGGACTCCATGTTATTATCGGCTCTATGTTCCTCGCTGTATGTCTACTTCGACAAATTCAGTACCACTTCACATCCCAACACCACTTTGGTTTTGAAGCAGCCGCCTGATACTGACATTTTGTAGATGTTGTATGATTATTCCTTTATATCTCCATCTACTGATGAGGATCATAATCTTCCTAGTATTAGTTAGTATAAGTGACTTCCACTCACCAGGGCTTGGTTAAAATCCAAGGAAAGATAATGAATTTAGTCCTTACAATTATAATTTTGACTATTGCCCTCTCCACTATTCTGGCTATTGTGTCTTTTTGACTTCCCCAGATTAGCTCAGACTACGAAAAGCTCTCCCCTTATGAATGTGGGTTTGATCCCCTTGGCACGGCACGCCTGCCATTTTCCTTACGATTTTTCCTTGTGGCTATTTTATTTTTACTCTTTGACCTAGAAATTGCCCTCTTACTACCCCTACCCTGAGGAGTCCAATTAATCTCCCCGCTCCTTACATTTACCTGAGCAACAGCAGTTTTAGTATTACTAACCCTCGGCTTAATTTATGAATGAGCCCAAGGAGGCCTAGAATGAGCCGAATAAGTAGTTAGTCTAAAAAAAATATTTGATTTCGGCTCAAAAGTCTGTGGTTTAAACCCACAACTACTTAATGACCCCTACTCAATTCACCTTCTCCTTAGCCTTCGTCTTAGGATTGGCGGGTTTGGTATTCCATCGAACCCACCTTCTTTCTGCCCTTTTATGCCTTGAAGGAATAATATTATCACTATTCATTGCCCTTTCATTATGAGCCCTTCAATTAGACGCCACAGGATACTCAGCATCCCCTATACTCCTACTTGCATTTTCAGCATGTGAGGCTAGTGCAGGGTTAGCACTTCTGGTGGCAACCGCACGAACCCATGGAACCGACCGCCTCCAAAACTTAAGCTTACTGCAATGTTAAAAGTCTTAATCCCTACACTTATGCTAGCAATAATGGTGTGGCTGATCCCGGCCAAATGATTGTGGGCTGCAGCCCTAGGACACAGCTTAGTAATTGCATTAATTAGCCTTAATTGATTGGGCTGTCTGTCAGAGACCGGCTGATCCCAGCTGAATATATTTATAGCAACCGACCCACTCTCGACCCCCCTTCTAATCCTTACCTGTTGGCTCTTACCACTTATAATTCTTGCCAGCCAGAACCATATATTTGTGGAACCATTAAACCGCCAACGGATATATATTTCACTATTAGCATTACTTCAGGTATTTTTAATTATGGCTTTCTCAGCCACAGAATTAATTATGTTTTACATTATATTTGAAGCCACCTTAATTCCTACCCTTATAATTATTACCCGATGAGGAAACCAAGCTGAACGACTTAACGCTGGTACCTATTTTTTATTCTACACCTTAGCTGGGTCCCTCCCCCTTCTTGTTGCCCTCCTCCTCCTTCAAAACGATGCAGGGACCTTGTCTATACTAACCCTGCAATATTCTAAACCCTTACAATTTTCATCCTACACTAACAAAATCTGATGAGTGGGCTGTTTACTAGCCTTTTTAGTTAAAATACCCCTGTATGGTGTTCACCTATGATTACCCAAAGCGCATGTTGAAGCCCCTATTGCAGGGTCAATAGTCCTCGCAGCTGTACTTCTTAAGCTTGGAGGTTACGGGATAATACGAATAATAATCATACTAGAGCCCTTAACCATAGAACTATGCTACCCATTCATTATTTTTGCTCTTTGAGGCATTATCATAACGGGCTCAATCTGCCTTCGCCAAACGGACCTAAAATCCCTAATGCTACTCCTCTGTGAGCCATATGGGCCTGTGGTAGAGGAATCTTGATTCAAACCTCGTGAGGCTTCGCAGGGGGCTATAACACTAATAATTGCCCACGGACTTGCATCCTCCGCATTATTCTGTTTAGCCAATACAAACTACGAACGAACCCACAGCCGGACGATGCTTTTAACCCGAGGCTTACAAATAGTTTTTCCACTAATAACTACATGATGGTTCATTGCCAGCTTAGCTAACCTAGCACTCCCCCCTCTTCCTAACCTCATGGGTGAACTAATAATTATTTCCTCCTTATTTAACTGATCAGAATGATCCCTTCTAATCACAGGCTCGGGAACAATAATTACCGCTGGTTACTCGCTATATATGTTCCTAATAACCCAGCGGGGTCCCCTCCCTACCCACACGATTGCTTTATACCCCACCCACTCTCGAGAACATCTTCTCATGGCCCTACACCTTATCCCCTTACTTCTCCTTATTATAAAACCCGAATTAATTTGAGGTTGAGCTGCTTGTAGATATAGTTTAAATCAAACGTCAGATTGTGATTCTGAAAATAAGGGTTAAACCCCCCTTATCCACCGAGAGAGAAATGAAAGTATAAGAACTGCTAATTCTCATAACCCCGGTTAAATCCCGAGGCTCCCTCGATGCTCCTAAAGGATAACAGCTCATCCACTGGTCTTAGGAACCAGTAACTCTTGGTGCAAGTCCAAGTAGAAGCTATGCACCCCTCCACCCTCCTAATAACCTCAAGCCTAATAATTATATTTGCACTGCTTATTCATCCCCTCATCACAACCTTAAGCCCCGAACCCTTAAATAGTAAATGGACGACCTTAAAAGCTAAAAATGCAGTAAAAATAGCCTTCTTTGTTAGCCTTATCCCCCTTACCTTATTTATAAACGAGGGGGTGGAAACTGTTACTACCAACTGGAATTGAATTAATACTAACACTTTTGATATTAACATTAGCTTTAAATTTGATTATTATTCAGTTATTTTTATCCCTATTGCCCTTTATGTAACATGATCCATCCTTGAGTTCGCATCCTGGTATATGCACTCAGACCCAAATGTTAACCAGTTCTTTAAATACTTACTAGTATTTTTAATAGCAATACTTCTCCTAGTATCAGCCAACAATATATTTCAACTTTTTATTGGCTGAGAAGGAGTAGGAATTATATCCTTTCTTCTTATTGGCTGATGATACGGACGAGCAGACGCTAATACTGCAGCACTTCAAGCAGTAGTGTATAACCGAGTCGGGGATATTGGCCTAATCTTAGCCATGGCATGAATAGCAATAAACTTGAACTCATGGGAAATACAACAAATGTTTTATATTTCTAAGGACCTTGATCTTACCCTCCCCCTCCTAGGCCTAATTCTTGCCGCTGCCGGCAAGTCAGCTCAATTTGGACTTCACCCTTGATTACCCTCTGCAATAGAGGGTCCTACACCGGTCTCTGCCCTACTGCACTCAAGCACTATGGTTGTGGCCGGTATTTTTCTCCTAATCCGTCTTAACCCCCTTATAGAAAGTAATAAACTTGCCCTAACCACCTGCCTTTGTCTTGGAGCCCTAACAACCCTCTTTACTGCTACATGTGCTTTAACTCAAAACGACATTAAAAAAATTATCGCGTTCTCTACATCTAGTCAACTTGGCCTAATAATGGTTGCAGTCGGACTAAACCAACCCCAACTAGCATTCTTACACATTTGTACCCATGCCTTCTTCAAAGCAATACTATTTTTATGCTCCGGCTCTATTATTCATAGCCTAAATAACGAGCAAGATATCCGTAAAATAGGGGGACTCCACCACTTAGCCCCTACCACTTCCTCCTGCCTAACAATTGGAAGCCTAGCCCTTACAGGGGTGCCTTTTTTGGCAGGATTTTTCTCAAAAGATGCTATTATTGAGGCATTAAACACATCACACCTAAACGCCTGAGCCCTCATCCTCACCTTATTAGCCACTTCTTTTACTGCTATTTATAGCCTGCGAGTCGTGTTTTTTGTATCCATAGGGTCCCCACGATTCCCAACACTAACCCCTATTAATGAGAATAACCCTGCAGTCATTAGTCCTATTAAACGTCTGGCATGAGGAAGCATTATTGCGGGCCTCTTCATTTCCCTTAATACCCCCCCACTAAAAGTCCCCATTATAACTATATCCCCCCCCTTAAAGGTTGCCGCTCTAGTCGTGACAATGCTGGGGCTTCTCCTAGCATTAGAACTAGCCACCCTAACAAGCAAACAATATAACCCTACACCTTCCCTAAACCCCCACCATTTCTCCAATATGTTAGGGTTTTTTCCAACGGTAGTTCACCGCCTAGCCCCAAAAATAAGCCTTATCTTGGGTCAAACTATGGCCAACCAAACAATTGATCAGGCCTGGTTAGAAAAACTTGGGCCGAAAACTATTACTTCAGCCCAACTGCCCCTTATTACTACAACCAGCAACGCCCAACGAGGCTTAATCAAGACCTATCTTACCCTATTTTTCCTTACCTTAACCCTTGTGGTCATTCTTAGTCACCCCTAACCGCCCGAAGTGCCCCTCGACTAGTCCCCCGAGTTAACTCTAATACAACAAAAAGTGTAAGAAGAAGGACCCAAGCACTTAATAGTAATATTTCCCCGCCTGAAGAATAAATTAGCGCAACCCCCCCAGCATCCCCCCGAAACACCGAAAATACCTTTAGTTCATCAGCCGGCACTCAAGAAGCCTCATATCAATCACCCCAAAAGTAAGAAGAGATTGACACTACCAAAATCAAGTAGGTTATTGCATACCCCACCACCGACCAGTTACACCAGCTCTCAGGGAAAGGTTCAGCAGCCAAGGCTGCTGAATATGCAAACACTACTAACATCCCCCCTAAGTAAATCAGAAATAGTACTAAAGATAAGAAGGGCCCCCCATACCCAATTAACAGCCCGCACCCCAGCCCCGCCACCACCACTAATCCTAAGGCGGCAAAGTACGGAGAAGGGTTAGATGCAACAGCAATTAAACCTAACACAAACCCAAACAGAAGTAAAGACATTAAATAAGTCATAATTCTTGCTCGGACTTTAACCAAGACTAATGACTTGAAAAACCACCGTTGTGTTCAACTACAAGAACTCTTTAATGGCCCGCCTACGAAAAACTCACCCACTACTTAAAATCGCAAACGATGCACTAATTGATTTACCCGCCCCCTCAAACATCTCAGTATGATGAAATTTTGGGTCCCTTTTAGGCCTCTGCTTAGTAACCCAGATTCTAACAGGATTATTCTTAACTATGCACTACACATCTGATATCGCTACAGCTTTCTCATCCGTTACCCACATCTGTCGTGACGTAAACTACGGATGGTTAATCCGAAGTATTCATGCCAATGGAGCATCCTTCTTCTTCATTTGCATCTATTTACATATTGGCCGAGGACTTTACTACGGCTCCTATCTCTACAAAGAGACCTGAAATGTTGGAGTAGTATTACTTTTACTTGTAATAATAACTGCTTTCGTGGGTTACGTTTTACCCTGAGGGCAAATGTCGTTTTGAGGTGCTACCGTAATTACTAATCTCTTATCAGCTGTGCCATATGTAGGTAACACTTTGGTCCAATGGATTTGAGGGGGGTTCTCAGTCGATAATGCAACTCTAACCCGTTTCTTTGCCTTCCACTTCTTGTTTCCATTTATTATCACGGCAATGACCATCGTCCATTTTCTATTTTTACACGAAACAGGATCAAACAACCCCACAGGCTTAAATTCAGACGCAGATAAAATCTCCTTCCACCCTTACTTTTCTTATAAAGACCTCCTCGGATTTGTTGCCCTCTTCGTTGCCTTAGTATCATTAGCATTATTTTCCCCCAACCTTTTAGGAGACCCAGACAACTTTATCCCCGCTAACCCCCTGGTTACTCCCCCCCATATTAAGCCTGAGTGATACTTCCTTTTCGCTTACGCCATTCTTCGATCGATCCCTAATAAACTAGGAGGAGTTTTAGCCCTCCTCTCGTCTATCTTAATCTTAATAACTGTTCCTTTCCTACACACCTCAAAGCAACGAGGCCTCACCTTCCGACCTTTAACCCAATTTTTATTTTGGACCCTAGTAGCAGATGTAATCGTGCTTACATGAATTGGAGGTATACCTGTAGAACACCCCTTTATTACCATTGGACAAGTAGCATCCTTTCTATACTTCTTCCTATTTCTAGTCCTCCTCCCCCTCGCAGGATGGGTTGAAAACAAAACCCTTGAATGAAAGTGCTTTAGTAGTTCAGAGAAGAACATCGGTCTTGTAAACCGAATGTCGAGGGTTAAACTCCCCCCTAACGCTCAGAAAGAGAAGACTTCAACTTCTGCCCCTAACTCCCAAAGCTAGGATTCTTATTAAACTACTTTCTGCCGCCCCCACATTTACATATATGTACTATTAGTACATATATGTATTATCACCATTAACTGAATTTAACCATTTATCTATGATGCAAGATCATTCATATGAAAACTAGGCATTGAAATTAATTTAAACATTCATATATCACCATAATCACTAAGAGGGATATAAACCAAAAAAAGGTTTAAACACCATTCAATTTAATTTAGTGCTGGGCACTTTCCAACACCTAACACAATAACTCATCAGTTAAGTTATACCAGGACTCAACATTCTAACGTACTCAGATACTTAATGTAGTAAGAACCGACCAAAAGTGATTTCTTAATGCATACTCTTATTGATGGTCAGGGACAACTCTTGTGGGGGTTTCACTTAGTGAACTATTCCCGGCATTTGGTTCCTATTTCAGGTTCACTGATTGATATTATTCCCCCCCTCAATGAATTTTCCAGGCATAAGTTAATGGTGTTAAACATACGACTCGTTACCCACCAAGCCGGGCATTCTCGCTAATGTGCATTTGGTTCTCTTTTTTTTTCTCCCTTCATTTACATTTCACAGTGCATACAGATATGACAAACAAGGTTGTACATTTTCTTGCTTCATAGAAATAGTATTCATGTTGGAAAGTCATTATAAGAAGAGTTGCATATTCTTATATCAAGAGCATATATTGTGAGATTTTCCCCATGAAATTCCAATGTGTCCCCCTTGCGTTTTCGCGCGTTAAACCCCCCTACCCCCCAACACTACTTACATGGCCGTCACTTCTGTAAACCCCCCGGAAACAGAAAAGCCTCTAGTGATGTTTTTTACCTAATTATAATATTATATTATTACAATAGTTTATTT